TACTGATAACCAACGGAATACTGATACTTATAGTAATACCCAAGAAACTAATAATACTGATCAAACAGACCAAGTGGCTTTGATACATTATTCACAACAATCAAATTTTCGTCGAGACATAATCAAAGGCTCTGTGCGTGCTCAAAGACGTAAAATAGTTACTTGGAAATTCTTTGAGGCAGATGCGCATTCCCCCCTCTTTTTGGACCGAATCGAAAAATCCCCCATTTTTTCTTTTGATATTTCCGAACGTATAAACCTAATTTTGAGAAATTTTATGTGGACAAACACAGAACTCAAAATTTCGGATTATAAAGAGAAAACCACAGAAGAAAGTGAGAAAAAAAAGGAAGAGGATAAAAAAGAGGAAGCCAAAAGAAAGGAGAAAGTACGTATAGAAATAGCGGAAGCCTGGGATAGTATTTTACTTGCTCAAGTACTAAGAGGTTTTTTGTTAGTAACCCAATCTATTCTTAGAAAATATATTATATTGCCTTCATTGATAATAGTTAAAAATATCGCCCGTATGCTATTGTTTCAATTTCCCGAATGGTCCGAGGATTTTAAAGATTGGAATCGAGAAATGTATGTTAAATGCACCTATAATGGCGTTCAATTATCAGAAAAAGAATTTCCAAAAAACTGGTTAACAGACGGTATTCAGATTAAGATCCTATTTCCTTTTCGTCTGAAACCTTGGCACACATCTAACCCACGAACCCCTTATAATGATCCAATGAAAAAGAAAGATTCCAAAAATGATTTTTGTTTTTTAACAATTTTTGGAATGGAAGCTGAATTCCCTTTTGATTCTCCCAGAAAACAACTTTCATTTTTTGAACCCATTTTTAAAGAACTCAAAAGAAAAATTAGAAAATTGAAAAAGAAATGCTTTCTAATTCTAAGAATTTTAAAAGAAAAAACAAAATTGTTTGTAAATGTTTTAAAAGAAACAAAAAAATGGGTCATTAAAAAGATTCTTTTTTTAAAAGAAATAAAAAAAGAACTCTCACAAATAAATCCAATTCTATTATTTGGATTGAGAAAAAGAAAAGTATATGAATTGAGTAAAACTAAAAAGGATTCTATAACCAGTAATCTGATGATTGATGAATTGTCCATTGAAACTATACCATCATCCATTGAAACTATACCTCGGAATTGGACAAATTATTCATTGACAGAAAAAAAAATGCGGGATCTAACTGATAGAACAAGCACAATCATAAACCAAATAGAAAAAATTACAAATAAAAAAAAGGGCGGATTTCGAATTCCGGATCGAAATATTCGTTCTATCAAAATAAGTGATGATGATAAAGGGTTGGAATCACAAAAAAATATTTTGCAGATATTAAAAAGAAAAAATGCTCGACTAATACGCAAATTACATTATTTTATGAAATTTTTCATTGAAAGGATATACATAGATATCTTTCTGTGGATCATTAATATTCCTAGGATCAATACACAACCATTTCTTGAATCAATAAAAAAAATTATTAATAAATACATTACCAATAATGAAACAAATCAAGAAAAAATGGATAAAACAAATCAAAGTTTAATTCACTTTATTTCGACTATAAAAAAGGCACTTTATAATACTAATATTAGTAATAAGAATTCAAATACTTTTTGTGACTTATCCCACTTTTCACAAGCCTATGTATTTTACAAACTCTCACAAACCCAATTTATTAATTTTGATTTTTATAAGTTAAAACCTGTCTTTCAATATAATGGAGCAGCCCCTTTTATTAAGACTGAAATAAAGGATTATTTTGTTGGAACACAAGAACTTTTTCATTCTCAATTAAGACATAAGAATCGTCAGAATTCTGGAATAAATCAATGGACAAATTGGTTAAGGAATCATTATCAATATGATATATCTCAGATTAGATGGTCTAGACTAGTACCACAAAAATGGCGAAATCAATTCAATCAACACTGTATGAATCAAAATAAGGATTTATGCAACTCATCTAAAAAAACAAAATTTATTCACTACGAAAAACAAAATAATTTGGAAACGGCTTCATTACTAAATGAAAAAGAGAATTTTAAAAAACAATATAGATATGATCGGTTAGCATATAAATCTATTAATTCTGAAGATACGAAGTACTCTTCAATTTATGAATCGTCATTACACGTAAAAAATAACCAAGAAGTTTTTTCGAATTCCAACACAAATAAACGAAAATCTTTTTATATGATGGAAGGTATTCCTATTATCCCTAGCAATAAGGATCTAGTACAAGATGATATTAGAGATATGGAGAAAAATCTGGATAGAAAATATTTTGATTGGAGAATTCTCGATTTTTGTCTTAGAACGAAAATCGATATCGAGGCTTGGATCAATATTGATACTGACCCAAACAGTAATAAAAAATCTACTAAGGCTAATAATTATCAAATAATTGATCAAATCAAAAAGAAAAACCTTTTTTATCTCACAATTCATCAAGATCAAGAAATCAACTTATCCAATCAAAAAAGTTTTTTTGATTGGATGGGAATGAATGAAGAAATACTAAACCGTCCCATATCAAATCTTGAACGTTGGTTCTTCCCAGAATTTTTAATATTTTATAATTTGTATAAAACAAAACCGTGGGTTATACCAATAAAATTACTTCTTTTAGATTCTAATATAAATGAAAACGCTACTGATATTGAAAACAAAAGCATCGCTGGAAATAAAAAAAAAGATCCTTTTATATCAATATCCTCCAATGAAAAAAAATCTCTTGAATTAAAAAAACGAAATAAAGGGCAAAAAGAATCCGTGGACCAAGCAAACCTTGAATCTGCTCTTTCAAACCAAGAAAAAGATGTTGAAGAAGATTATACGGGCTCGGACATGAAAAAACATAAAAATAAAAAGCAACACAAGAACAATACAAAAGCGGAGTTTGATTTCTTACTAAAAAGGTATTTTCTTTTTCAATTGCGATGGGATGATATTTTAAATAAAAAAATAATTAATAACATCAAAGTATATTGTCTCCTGCTTAGACTGATAAATCCACGAGAAATAACTATATCCTCTATTCAAAGGGGAGAAATGAGTCTTGATATTCTGATGATTCAGAAAAATTTAACTCTTACAGAATTGATCAAAAGAGGAATTTTGATTATTGAACCAATTCGTCTATCTATAAAAAATGATGGGCAATTTATTATGTCTCAAACCATTGGTATTTCGTTGGTTCATCAAAGTAAACACAAAATTAATCAAAAATACCGAGAAAAAACTCATGTTGATAAGAATTCTGATGAAGTCATTACCAAATATAAAAAGATGACTGGAAATAGGGATAAAAATCATTATGATTTGTTTGTTCCTGAAAATCTTTTATCACCTAGACTTCGGAGAGAATTTCGAATTCTAATTTGTTTCAATTCTAGGAATAGAAATGATATGCATAAAAATTCAGCATTGGGGAATGGGAATAAGGTAAACAGTCAGGTTTTGGATAAAAGCAAAGGATATCAAAAGAAACTTATTAAATTAAAGTTATTTCTGTGGCCCAATTATCGATTAGAAGATTTAGCTTGTATGAATCGGTATTGGTTTGATAGCAATAACGGCAGTCGTTTCGGTATGGTAAGGATACATATGTATCCGCGATTGAAAATTCATTACTAGTATATTTTTGCTACCTTTCCCATATCGTAGCGGGTCTATGACGACAAAGAGGTGCACACATTCATTGTCTTACATTCCATTCTGATACATGATACTAATTCAATGACATATCAATTCGATCTCGAAATGAATCAATAAAATCTTCTGATTTTAGGACTAAGTTTTTATCTTTTTGGAGTACGGAAAACAACCATACTTTTGTATACCTTTTCAAATCGAATTTTAAAATGAAAATCGGATTGATTTCATTTGATTTAATAAAATTCGAAATTAGAACAAAATTAAGATTATTGTCTATACCAAACTAAAACAAGTGACATTATTATTACTGATCAATAAAGATATCTATCAATAAAAATATCTTAAAAAAAGAAGGGGGTTTCATTTTATGGTAAAAAATTCATTCATCTCAGTTATTTCACAAGAAGAAAAAGAAGAAAACAGGGGTTCTGTTGAATTTCAAATATTTAGTTTCACCAATAGGATACGAAGACTTACTTCACATTTACAATTACACAAAAAAGACTATTTATCTCAGAGAGGTCTACGTAAAATTCTGGGAAAACGCCAACGACTGCTATCTTATTTGTCAAAGAAAAATAGAATAGGTTATAAAGAATTAATTAATCGGTTGGATATTCGGGAATCAAAAACTCGTTAATTTGAAGAAGCATTTTGAATTATTTGATTTATTAGATCTTGAATTTGAATGAACTTTTTTTCGTTTTCAACAATTCATGAAAGAATGAATTAAGGAAAAACTTATGAATATACCAGCTCCAAGAAAAGACCTCATGGTAGTCAATATGGGTCCCCACCATCCATCAATGCATGGTGTTCTTCGACTTATCATTACTCTAGATGGTGAAGATGTTATTGACTGTGAACCAATATTGGGTTATTTACACCGAGGGATGGAAAAAATTGCGGAAAACCGAACAATTATACAATATTTGCCTTATGTAACACGTTGGGATTATTTAGCTACTATGTTCACAGAAGCAATAACGGTAAATGGACCGGAACAGCTGGGAAATATTCAAGTACCTAAAAGAGCCAGCTATATCAGAATAATTATGTTGGAGTTGAGTCGTATAGCTTCTCATCTGTTATGGCTCGGTCCTTTTATGGCGGATATTGGTGCACAGACTCCCTTTTTCTATATTTTCAGAGAAAGAGAATTAGTATATGATCTATTCGAAGCTGCCACCGGTATGAGAATGATGCATAATTATTTTCGGATCGGAGGGGTAGCGGCTGATCTCCCTCATGGCTGGATAGATAAATGTTTGGATTTCTGCGATTATTTTTTAATAAGGGTTGCTGAATATCAACAACTTATTACACGCAATCCTATTTTTTTAGAACGAGTCGAGGGGGTAGGCATTATTGGTCGAGAGGAAGTAATAAATTGGGGTTTATCGGGACCAATGCTGCGAGCGTCCGGAATACAATGGGATCTTCGTAAAGTTGATCAGTATGAGTGTTATGACGAATTTGATTGGGAAGTACAGTGGCAAAAAGAAGGGGATTCGTTGGCTCGTTATCTAGTCCGAATTGGTGAAATGATGGAATCCATAAAAATTATTCAACAGGCTCTCGAAGGAATTCCGGGGGGGCCATATGAGAATTTAGAAACCCGATACTTTGATAGAGAAAGGAATCCAGAATGGAATGATTTTGAATATCGCTTTATTAGTAAAAAACCTTCTCCTACATTTGAATTGCCGAAACAAGAACTTTATGTGAGAGTGGAAGCTCCAAAAGGGGAGTTGGGGGTTTTTCTGATAGGGGATCGGAGTGGTTTTCCTTGGAGATGGAAAATTCGACCGCCGGGTTTTATCAATTTGCAAATTCTTCCTCAGTTAGTTAAAAGAATGAAATTGGCTGATATTATGACAATACTAGGTAGTATAGATATCATTATGGGAGAAGTTGATCGTTGAAATGATAATTGATACACCAGAAGTACAAGATATCGATTCTTTTTCTAGATTGGAATTTTTAAAAGGGGTCTATGGAATTATATGGTTACTTATTCCTATTTTGACTCTTGTATTGGGAATCACAATAGGCGTACTGGTAATTGTATGGTTAGAAAGAGAAATATCCGCGGGAATACAACAACGTATTGGACCTGAATACGCCGGTCCTTTGGGAGTTCTTCAAGCTCTAGCAGATGGGACAAAACTTCTTTTCAAAGAAAATCTTTTTCCATCTAGAGGGGATACTCGTTTATTCAGTATCGGTCCATCCATAGCAGTGATATCAATTTTAGTAAGCTATTTAGTAGTTCCGTTTGGTTATCGCCTTGTTTTAGCGGATCTCAATATTGGTGTTTTTTTATGGATTGCTATTTCAAGTATTGCTCCCATTGGACTTCTTATGTCAGGATACGGGTCAAATAATAAATATTCCTTTTTAGGTGGTCTACGAGCTGCTGCTCAATCGATTAGTTATGAAATACCATTAACTTTATGTGTGTTATCAATATCTCTACGTGCGATTCGTTGATATATAGACATAAACTTTTCTCTATTCTTCCTTTCTAGGAAAGCGGTGGAATGAATTGAGTAAAGTTAGATATCTTCATTTTTTTTATTCATTATTCGGATTGAAGAATTAAATCAAATAGTTATATGAGTGAAAGAAAACAGCTTATATTATATATAATATATAAATTAGATAATTTAGAATATATAAATTCGCAGTAAAAATATTGAGTCTCATTTTTCATGTATAAGAGTTAAAGAGTTAAGCGGAAATAAACATAAACATAAGAAACCGTTTACCCCAAGATTGGTTAATTAGTCATCCTGACTTGAAGCGGGCTCAAAAGATCCACCGTATTGAGTTTTCACTATCATTTGTATGTATTAAGATACATGTATTATCATAACGGGGGGTTGAACAAAAACGAGTGGATGGTTAGAAACACCAAGATATGTAACGGATTTGTAATGGAAATGGAAATTCTGTAAATTATCCAAAAGGACATTTTTACATAATATACAAACAAAGAATACTAATTGGGGCTTAAGGTTGGTAGAAATTATTAGGCAGTACTCCCCAAGGCACGATTCCAATCCAGAGTATGCTCCTATCCACCGATTAAATACATAACTATTGGGAACGAAAAAATCCTTTATTTTGTAAGCCCTCTTTTTTTCAGAAATAGAAAGAAGAATAGGAATGAAAAAAAAAAAGAGAAAGAAACCCAATTCCAATAAAAAAATATCTTTTTTATCCTTTTCCATATCCATATTCATATATAGAATATGTATCATAATTCATGAATTAATATGGAATTCTTTTTCATAAGTAAAAACGACGGGCTAGTTATATTTCTACAAGAAGTATTTTATTGAAGAATTAAGTTATTACTCAACAAAGAAGAATTGAAATTATTAAAGAAGGGGTGAGATCAATTCAGAAGTACTTTGTTTTTTTTTTTTTTTTATTATTAATTTATTTAATTATTAAAATAAGAATTATATAAAACTAATAATTATAACAGACAGAATTCTATTGGTCTAATTTTGGACCGTCCAATAAAGTTTGACCTTATCCATCCTACAAACATATCAAGATAAAATAATACTTACCCGGTCCTTAGATTTATTTATGGCCTTCAAGGAGCCGTATGAGGTGAAAATCTCATGTACGGTTCTGTAATAGCGATGGTAACAGTGATGGTATCACCGACTATGATTATCTAACAGTTCAAGTACAATTGATATAGTTGAGGCGCAATCAAAATATGGTTTTTGGGGGTGGAATTTGTGGCGTCAGCCTATAGGGTTTATCATTTTTCTCATCTCTTCCCTAGCAGAATGTGAGAGATTACCTTTTGATTTACCAGAAGCAGAAGAAGAATTAGTAGCAGGTTATCAAACCGAATACTCGGGTATCAAATTTGGTTTATTTTATGTTGCTTCCTATCTAAACCTATTAGTTTCTTCATTATTTGTAACGGTTCTTTACTTGGGAGGTTGGAATATCTCTATTCCAGACATATATGTTTCTGAGTTTTTTGAAATAAATAAACTGGGTGGAGTCTTTGGAGCGACAATTGGTATCTTTATTACATTAACTAAAACTTATTTGTTCTTGTTCATTCCTATCACAACAAGATGGACTTTGCCGAGGCTAAGAATGGACCAACTATTAAATCTTGGATGGAAATTTCTTTTACCGATCTCTCTCGGTAATCTATTATTAACAACTTCTTCCCAACTCTTTTCGCTATAAAGGAATATTCTATATTCACAATTTGTCTCAAACAAGAGAAATAAACAAACATAAAATAATTCATATATATATATTCACGATATGTTTTCTATGGTAACTGGGTTCATGAATTATGGTCAACAAACAATACGGGCTGCAAGGTACATTGGTCAAAGTTTCATGATTACTTTATCTCACGCAAATCGTTTACCCGTAACTATTCAATATCCTTATGAAAAATTAATAACCGCGGAGCGTTTCCGTGGTCGAATTCATTTTGAATTTGATAAATGTATTGCTTGTGAAGTATGTGTTCGTGTATGTCCTATAGATCTACCCGTTGTTGATTGGAAATTGGAAACGGATATTCGAAAGAAACGATTACTTAATTACAGTATTGATTTCGGAATCTGTATATTTTGTGGTAATTGTGTTGAGTATTGTCCAACAAATTGTTTATCAATGACTGAAGAATATGAACTTTCTACTTATGATCGTCACGAATTAAATTATAATCAAATTGCTTTGGGTCGTTTACCGATGTCAGTAATTGACGATTATACAATTCGAACAATTTTTAATTCGCCTCAAAATAAGTAAATCTCGTGATTAAAGAATAATTTCCAATTACTTTAACAATACTAAGGTTGGTTTTTGATCTAATTTAAAGAAATAAGGGTTCTTTCGTTTTGTTTGGTCAATAACTACAAATTCCAACTATTGATTGGTTGATAAGAATCGAGCCTTAATTTGGATTGAAAATCTATTAATTAATATATCTGTATATATTTCGAAATAAAAAATTATAAAAAATTTCGGATTAGAACTATTCCTTCAGATAAAGAATAAAATGAGCCCAATAATTGTACCTACATTTAGTCATATCTCTTAGGATTTAATTAGGAATTTCTCAAAAAAAAAAATTTTCTGGTCGGGTCTCAATAAGGTCATGAAAAACATTTAGATTTATTTATCTCTTATTTTACATATAATGGATTTGCCTGGACCAATACATGATTTTCTTTTAGTCTTTCTGGGATCGGGTCTTATACTAGGAGGTATAGGTGTGGTATTATTTACCAACCCCATTTATTCTGCCTTTTCATTGGGGATGGTTCTTGTTTGTATATCCTTATTCTATATTCTATTAAACTCCTATTTTGTAGCTGCTGCACAACTTCTTATTTACGTGGGAGCTATAAATGTTTTAATTGTATTTGCTGTGATGTTCATGAATGGTTCAGAGTATTACAAAGATTTTAATCTTTGGACTGTTGGGGATGGGATTACTTTGCCTGTTTGTACAAGTATTTTTGTTTTACTAATGATTACTATTACGGATACGTCATGGTACGGGATTATTTGGACTACAAGATCAAACCAGATTATAGAGCAAGATTTGATAAGTAATAGTCAACAAATTGGAATTCATTTATCAACAGATTTTTTTCTTCCATTTGAATTCATTTCGATAATTCTTTTAGTCGCTTTGATAGGCGCAATTGCCGTAGCGCGCCAGTAATAAATCTCTAGAATTAGCAACAGTAATCAAAATTCAACTCTGTTCTGTGTTATTACATTTTTTTATCTTCCATTTTTAAATTGGTTATGTCTAAAACTCAAAATAAAAATTCTTTTATTTAATCTATTACTAATACAATATATTCCTTTGTTCCGGACTTTATATTCTAGTCAATTGAATCTGTTGAATTGTTGTTCAGTTCATATTGAAATGAATCAAAATTGATAAGGAGTTAGTCAATGATGCTCGAGCATGTACTTGTTTTGAGTGCCTACTTATTTTCTATCGGTATCTATGGATTGATCACGAGCCGAAATATGGTTAGAGCCCTTATGTGTCTTGAACTTATACTGAATGCGGTTAATATAAATTTCGTAACATTTTCTGATTTTTTTGATAGCCGGCAATTAAAAGGAAATATTTTCTCCATTTTTGTTATAGCTATTGCCGCCGCTGAAGCAGCTATTGGACCGGCTATTGTTTCGTCAATTTATCGTAACAGAAAATCAACTCGTATCAATCAATCGAATTTGTTGAATAAGTAGTATTAATCATAGAAATTAGAATATTCATAAATTCAAATTAACATGCCCATACATTAAATCTAATCCACATTTTCGAAAATGTAAGAAATCAAAGTATCTTGGCTCTATCGCGCGAGTCGATCCAGAAGTAGATTGCTTCAAAATTTCTGGTAAATTATTGATTCATCTGGTGTTTAAATATATGATTCATTTACAAATTTACTAGATCGAAAATTTCTGACGTTCAAAAATTTATAGATCCAATGTCACACTCAGTAAAGATTTATGATACGTGTATAGGGTGTACTCAATGTGTGCGAGCCTGCCCAACCGATGTATTAGAAATGATACCTTGGGACGGATGTAAAGCTAAGCAAATCGCTTCTGCTCCAAGAACAGAGGACTGTGTCGGTTGTAAGAGATGTGAATCCGCCTGTCCAACGGATTTCTTGAGTGTTCGCGTTTATTTATGGCATGAAACAACTCGAAGTATGGGTCTAGCTTATTAATACGTTCCAGAAAACCCTACTCGAATACATTTTATTTTTTTACCTTTACCGACAAAAACCCGCGCTCAAAATATATTTATTTCGAGCACGGGTTTTTCTGGTCCAAGTTTATTTTGTTTTTACTATGAATAATTTTCCTTGGTTAACACTAGTTGTAGTTTTGCCAATAACCGCGGGTTCCTTAATTTTCTTTCTTCCTCATAGAGGAAATAAGGTAATAAGATGGTATACTATATCTATATGCATAACGGAACTCCTTCTAACAACCTATGCATTCGGGTATCATTTCCAATTGGATGATCCGTTAATGCAACTAACGGAGAATTATCAATGGATCAATTTTTTTGATTTTTACTGGAGATTGGGAATAGATGGAATTTCTATAGGACCCATTTTACTGACAGGATTTATCACAACTTTAGCTACTTTAGCGGCTTGGCCCGTTACTCGAGATTCCCGACTATTCCATTTCCTAATGTTAGCAATGTATAGCGGTCAAATAGGACCATTTTCTTCTCAAGACCTTTTACTTTTTTTCATCATGTGGGAGTTAGAATTAATTCCCGTTTATCTACTTCTATCCATGTGGGGGGGAAAGAAACGTTTGTATTCAGCTACAAAATTTATTTTGTACACTGCCGGAGGTTCTGTTTTTTTATTAATAGGAGTTCTGGGTATTGGTTTATATGGCTCCAATGAACCGACATTAAATTTTGAAACATCAGCTAATCAATCGTATCCTGTAGCCCTGGAAATAATATTCTATATTGGATTTCTTATTGCTTTTGCTGTCAAATCACCGATCATACCCCTACACACATGGTTACCAGACACCCATGGAGAGGCACATTATAGTACTTGTATGCTTTTAGCCGGAATCTTATTAAAAATGGGAGCGTATGGGTTGGTTCGGATCAATATGGAATTATTACCCCATGCCCATTCTATATTTTCTCCCTGGTTGATGATAGTAGGCACAATTCAAATTATCTATGCAGCTTTAACATCTCCTGGTCAGCGTAATTTAAAAAAAAGAATAGCCTATTCCTCTGTATCTCATATGGGTTTCATAATTATAGGAATTGGTTCTATAAGCGATACAGGGCTCAATGGGGCCATTTTACAAATAATTTCTCACGGATTTATTGGCGCTGCGCTTTTTTTCTTGGCCGGAACGAGTTATGATCGAATACGACTTATTTATCTCGACGAAATGGGCGGAATGGCTATCGCAATTCCCAAAATATTCACGACTTTCAGTATCTTATCAATGGCTTCGCTTGCATTACCGGGCATGAGCGGTTTTGTTGCCGAATTGATAGTTTTTTTTGGAATACTTACTAGCCAAAAATATCTTTTAATGACAAAAGTATTAATTACTTTTGTAATGGCAATTGGAATGATATTAACTCCTATTTATTCATTATCTATGTTACGCCAGATGTTCTATGGATACAAGCTTTTTAATGCCCCAAACTCTTATTTTTTTGATTCTGGACCGCGAGAGTTATTTATTTCTATTTCTATCCTTTTCCCTGTAATAGGTATTGGTATTTATCCCGATTTCGTTTTCTCATTATCAGTTGACAAGGTCGAAGCTATTATATCAAATTTTTTTTATAGATAGTTTTTGTCAATAAACCAAAATAAAAAACCTGATGATTTTTAAAATCGTTCATTGTACAAAAAAAGTCTTTTTCTGTTTTTAAGTTAAATAAAAAAATTGGAATTCTATATATAACCAGATATTTTTGACATTTTCGAGAACCATTTGAATCAAGTAATGGAAATGGAATGATTCAAATGGTTCTTGATGGTTTACATGAGGGTTTCATATATATATGTATGCTGCCCTAGGCTTCTAGTTGTCAAGTACCTTATTCAATTAGATGGTAATGTAAATGAACCATAACTATGTAACCCTATTCCTAATAGATTAACCCCAAAATAGCATATCCAAATTATAAGAAAGCCCATTGAGGCCACAATTGCAGAATTTACGCTTTCATAATTTTTATTTGTTCGAATATGTAAATAAATCGCAAATATGGTCC